ATCATCTATTAAAAAAAATTGATAAGCTTAATAAAAAAGCAGAAAAAGAAATAATAGTAACTTGGTCCCGTGCATCTACCATTATACCCACAATGATCGGCCATACGATTGCTATTCATAATGGTAAGGAGCATTTACCTATTTATATAACAGATCGTATGGTAGGTCACAAATTGGGAGAATTTGTACCTACTTTAAATTTCCGAGGACATGCAAAAAGTGATAATAAATCTCGTCGTTAATCTCATCTTAAAAAAATCTGGATAGATACTTATGATTCATTAGTAGGAGAGAAACCTTATGTCAAATTTTTTAAATAGGATACTAAACAGGAAAAAAACGGAAGACTACCCTCCTCTGCGTCCGCTAGGTAGCATACGGAAGAAAAAAACGGAAGTATACGCGTTAGGTCGACATATATCTATATCTGCAGACAAAGCAAGAAGAGTAATTGATCAAATTCGCGGACGTTCCTATGAGGAAACACTTATGATACTAGAACTCATGCCCTATAGAGCATGTTATCCAATTTTTAAATTGGTTTATTCTGCAGCAACAAATGCTGGTTCCATTCTGGGTTCCGACGAAGCCAATTTAATAATTAGTAAAGCTGAGGTTAACGAAGGTACTACCGCGAAGAAATTCAAACCTCGAGCTCGAGGACGTAGCTATGCGATAAAAAGAACTACCTGCCATATAACTATTGTAGTGAAAGATATATCTTTAGATGAATATGAATTTGTATCACTATATTCGTTAAAAAAACCTAGATGGAAAAAGACAACTATGGTATATCACGATATGTATAGTAGTGGGGTAGTATGGGACAAAAAATAAATCCACTTGGTTTCAGACTTGGTACAACCCAAAGTCATCATTCTCTTTGGTTTGCACAACCAAAAAATTATTCTGAAGGTCTACAAGAAGATCAAAAAATAAGAGATTTTCTAAAAAATTATGTACAAAAAAATATGAGAATATCCTCCGGCGCCGAGGGAATTGCACGTATAGAGATTCAAAAAAGAATCGATTTGATCCAGGTCATAATCTTTATGGGATTCCCAAAGTTATTAATCGAAAGTAAACCGCAAGGAATCGAAGAATTACAGATGAATCTACAAAAAGAATTTCATTATGTGAACCGAAAACTTAACATTGCTATCACAAGAATTGCAAAACCTTACGGAAATCCTAATATTCTTGCGGAATTTATAGCCGGACAATTAAAGAATAGAGTTTCATTTCGAAAAGCAATGAAAAAGGCTATTGAATTAACTGAACAAGCAGATACAAAAGGAATTCAAGTACAAATTGCAGGTCGTATCGACGGAAAAGAAATTGCACGTGTCGAATGGATCAGAGAGGGTAGAGTTCCCCTACAAACTATTCGAGCTAAAATAGATTATTGTTGCTATACAGTTCGGACTATCTATGGGGTATTAGGCATCAAAATTTGGATTTTTATAGACAAGGAAGAAGAATAAGAAAACTTTAATTCTTTTTCTGGCCAATCAACGCAAGCAATTCTAATTCTTAATTCTTTAATTCTATAGGGTTGAATAAAAATTCAATTGAACTTTTCATATAATTGCTATGCTTAGTGTGTGACTCGTTGGTTTTTTTAGGGTTAGGATTAAAAAAAGACCAGCCCGGTAGTATGAAAACCAACTCATCACCTCGTATTATCTGGATCTAAAGAACCAGTCAAGATATGAGAAATCGATCATATCTTTGTAGCAACTGAATTTTTTTTGAATAAACTTGAATTCTAAGTTGAAAGCAAAATACAGAAGAAAGGTGTGGATAAATGGAAGGATGAGAGAAAGAAAGAAAAAGAATATCAATGATATAGAATTCCAATATGTAAGGTCTATGAGTCATCTCATAAAAGACAGTGTAATAAAGCATCAATACTAATTGATTCATCCATAATGAAACATTAAATGAATCCTTCTTATAGTTATAGAAGAAAAAAAATCAAGAGCTTCGAGCCAATAAAGACTAAGAAGGTTGACTCAAGAATAAATTAGATTATGAGCTCCGTTGTAGAATTCTGACCTAACCATTAAATACGAAGCGGTGGGAACGATGTAACCTGTGAATGCAAAAGATTTTATTGAACAAATGAATCTTACTGATTCACTAGTCGGGATGGCGAAATGAACCGGAAATCAATTCATCTATTCTGAGAAGTCATGAGCAAGTGCTACGACTGAAATAGAGATTGCAAGAGTAAATATTCGCCCGCGAAAACTTTCTTTTTTTTTTTTGGATAAAGGACAAAAAAAAAGAAAGATTTATTAGCACATTAGAAACATTTTTTTTTCTAAAAATGTTCTAATATCTATTAATATCTTATCTATTCAAATTAATTGAAATTCAATTTTGAATCCTTTTAGTCGCGAGGAGCTGGATGAGAAGAAACTCTCACGTCCAGTTCTGTAGTAGAGATGGAATTCTGAAACAACCATCAACTATAACCCCAAAAGAACTAGATTTCGTAAACAACATAGAGGAAGAATGAAGGGAATATCTTATCGAGGTAATCATATTTGTTTCGGTAAATATGCTCTTCAGGCACTTGAACCTGCTTGGATCACATCTAGACAAATCGAAGCAGGTCGACGAGCAATGACACGAAATGCACGCCGTGGTGGAAAAATATGGGTCCGTATATTTCCAGACAAACCAGTTACAGTAAGACCTGCTGAAACACGTATGGGTTCGGGGAAAGGATCCCCTGAATATTGGGTAGCTGTTGTTAAACCGGGGCGAATACTATATGAAATGGGTGGAGTAACCGAAAATATAGCTAGAAGGGCTATTTTAATAGCAGCATCTAAAATGCCTATACGAACTCAATTTATTATTTCGGGATAAAAATGTAGAACCGACAGAGATGAATCTTAGGGATGAAACAAAAACGCAGGTTTCTTTTTTTGGACAAACAATATTTCTTTTATTTTCTTCATCCTTTGCATTGGAAGAATAAACAAAAAATTTGATATGATTCAACCTCAGACCCATTTAAATGTAGCGGATAACAGCGGAGCTCGAGAATTGATGTGTATTCGAATCATAGGAGCTAGTAATCGTCGATATGCTCATATTGGTGACGTTATTGTTGCTGTGATTAAAGAAGCAGTACCAAATATGCCCCTAGAAAAATCAGAAGTAGTGAGAGCTGTAATTGTTCGTACCTGTAAAGAACTAAAACGTGACAGCGGTATGATAATACGATATGATGACAATGCTGCAGTTGTGATTGATCAAGAAGGAAATCCAAAAGGAACTCGAATTTTTGGGGCAATCCCCCGTGAATTGAGACAATTGAATTTTACTAAAATAGTTTCATTAGCTCCCGAGGTATTATAAAATAAAATGAGATCGTGATATCTTTGGGGTATTTGAAAGAAATAGATTAAGAACTAGATTAATTCGTAGATTGTGTCTCACGCATATACCTTGCAAAATTCCTATTCATAAATCAATAAAAAAAAAAAAAAAAAGAAAAACATGTTGATTATATCCAATTTTGAGACACCAATAATTTTAGTTCATCATGGGTAGAGACACTATTGCTGAGATAATAACCTCTATACGAAATGCTGATATGGATAGAAAAAGAGTTGTTCGCATAGCATCTACTAATATTACCGAAAATATTGTTAAAATACTTTTCCGAGAGGGTTTTATCGAAAACGTCAGAAAACATCGAGAAAAAAACAAATATTTTTTGGTTTTAACCCTTCGACATAGAAGGAATGGGAAAAGACCCTATAAAAATTTTTTAAATTTAAAACGGATCAGTAGACCCGGTTTACGAATCTATTTTAACTCTCAACGAATTCCTAGAATTTTAGGTGGGATGGGAATTGTAATTCTTTCTACTTCTCGGGGTATAATGACAGACCGGGAGGCTCGACTAGAACGAATCGGTGGAGAAATTTTGTGTTATATATGGTAATCCATTTAATATCCAAATGGGATCCGAAACCTCTTCCTATTTGTAAAAAAAAAAAGAAAGGGGGTGAGTTGTCTAATATCGTCTTTCCTCCATTAATTGATACTTCAGGGGGGCTTTACCTGAAATGAAAGAACAAAAATGGATTCATGAAGGTTTAATTACTGAATCGCTTCCCAATGGCATGTTCCGAGTTCGGTTAGATAATGAAGATCTGATTCTAGGTTACGTTTCAGGAAAGATCCGACGTAGTTTTATACGGATACTGCCAGGAGATAAAGTCAAAATTGAAGTAAGTCGTTATGATTCAACCAGAGGACGTATAATTTATCGACTCCGAAACAAGGATTCGAAAGATTAGGTCATTTTTATTCGATACGATTCGAGATGCAAAATTTCAAGAAACTTATTTTCTACCAAAAAAGAATTAAGATAAGATAAGGAATGACAAATATGAAAATAAGAGCTTCCGTTCGAAAAATTTGTGAAAAATGTCGACTAATCCGTAGGCGGGGGCGCATTATAGTAATTTGTTCCAACCCGAGACATAAACAAAGACAAGGATAATCAGACCCGCTAAAGGGCTCAATGTACAAATAAGAAATCTGTTTTGACATAAAATGGATATATCCATATATTTCTGACTCATATTTATGAGATGATACAATATGGCAAAAGCTATACCGAGAACTGGTTCACGTAGGAATGTACGTATTGGTTCACGTAAGAGTGCACGTAGAATACCAAAGGGAGTTATTCATGTTCAAGCAAGTTTCAATAATACCATAGTCACAGTTACAGATGTGCGGGGGCGGGTGGTTTCCTGGTCCTCGGCCGGTACTTGTGGATTCAAGGGTACGAGAAGAGGGACACCCTTTGCCGCTCAAACTGCCGCAGCAAATGCTATTCGTACAGTAGTCGATCAAGGTATGCAACGAGCCGAAGTCATGATAAAAGGTCCCGGTCTCGGAAGAGACGCAGCATTACGAGCTATTCGTAGAAGTGGTATACTATTAACTTTTGTACGGGATGTAAC